TTCCCTCAGGATCCGTTGAAGGAAAGGGATAACATGAACCTTCGCGTTGTCAATTATATTCTTTATGGAAATGGCAAAGCCATTTTTGGAATCCCGGAAACAAGCAGTCAATTAGTTCGGACTTGTTTCGTGTTGAATTGGACTCACGCTAAAAAACGTTCTTATGTCGGAGAGGCCCCTGCTTCTTTTGTTCAAGTAAAAACAAAGGATCTCGTGCGAGATTTTATAAGAATCGACTTAGTCAACTCCCCCCTTGAATATACTGGAAAAAGGAACGATTCATCGGGTTCAGGGTTGATCTATAATACTACTGGAGCCGGTTGCGCCTATATCAATCCGTTTTATTCCAAGGCAGGGAGTCAACAACCGCCTATCCAAAATCAAGTAACTATTCGTACCCTGTTAAATAGAAAAAAAGAATATCAATCTTTGATAATTTTGTCATCATCCAACTGTTCTCGACTAGGGCCATTCAACAGTGAAAAATATAACAATATAATAAAAGAAGCTGAACCCCCGAGAGTTTCCGTTAGCAAATTGAAATCATTGGGTCCCATAGGAACAGCCCTTCAAATTCCTAATTTTTACCATTTACTAACCCATAATCAAATCTCGGTAATGAAATATTTTCAACTTGACAATTTTAAAGATCCTTTTGAAATAATTAACTACTATTTAATGGATGAAAATGGAGGGGTTTCGAATCCCGATCTATGCAGTAAAATAATTTTGAATCCATTTCATTTGACTTGGTATTTTATCCATTGTACTTTTTGTGAAGAGAGACCCACAATAATTAGTCTTGGTCAGTTTATTTGTGAAAATGGGTGTATAGCGAAAAACAGACCCCACCTAAAATTGGGCCAAGTTTTGATTGTTCAAGTGGATTCTATAATAATTAGATCGGCTAAGCCCTATTTGGCCACGCCAGGGGCAACTGTTCATGGCCATTATGGAGAAATCCTTTCTACGGGAGATACTTTTGTTACATTTATATATGAAAAATCAAGATCTGGTGATATAACGCAGGGTCTTCCAAAAGTAGAACAGGTCTTGGAAGTACGTTCGATTGACTCCATATCGATGAACCTGGAAAAGAGAGTTGAGGGTTGGAACGAGCATATAACAAGAATTCTTGGAATTCCTTGGGGATTCTTGATTGGTGTCGAGCTAACTATAGTGCAAAGTCGTATCTCGTTAGTTAACAAGATACAAAAGGTTTATCGATCCCAAGGTGTGCAGATTCATAACAGGCATCTAGAAATTATTGTACGTCAAATAACATCAAAAGTATTAGTTTCAGAAGACGGAATGTCTAATGTTTTTTTACCCGGAGAACTCATTGGAGTGTTGCGCGCGGAACGAACGGGACGTGCTTTGGAAGAACCAATCTCTTACCGAGCTATTTTATTGGGAATAACAAGAGCATCTCTGAATACTCAAAGTTTCATATCCGAAGCGAGTTTTCAAGAAACCGCTCGAGTTTTAGCAAAAGCTGCTCTACGGGGTCGTATCGATTGGTTGAAGGGCCTGAAAGAGAACGTTGTTTTGGGAAGTATGATACCCGTGGGTACTGGATTCAAAGAATTAGTACATCATTCAAGGCAACAGACGAATAAAAAGAAAAAGTTATTTGAGGGTAAAATAAAAGATATTTTGGTCCACCACCGAGATTTCTTTCATTCTCCCATTTCAAAGAGTTCCCATGATACATCAGAAAAATCATTTATGGGAGTTACTGATTCCTGAGGTCGGATTCATCCTTTATAACTCTTTTTAACTGGTCTGGAGTTGGTCCGGTTATTTGTTGTTAATTTTTAATTAAGTAAGAATTTAGTAAGAAAAAAGAAAAGAGAATCCAAATAGAAAGGAATTACTGGCTTGGATCGTGTATCAACAGCCAATCTTCGGTGAAGGTTCCATCGGAACAATTATTTATTTTATTTTCGGGGTACCTCGTCTTTTTTTTAATAAAAAAAGAGAGGAAGTGTGGAGAGAAATGACAAAAAGATATTGGAACATCAATTTGGAAGAGATGATGGAAGCGGGAGTTCATTTTGGTCATGGTACTAGAAAGTGGAATCCGAAAATGGCACCTTATATCTCTGCAAAGCGTAAGGGTATTCATATTACAAATCTTACTACAACAGCGCGTTTTTTATCAGAAGCTTGTGATTTAGTTTTTAATGCAGCAAGTAAGGAAAAACAATTCTTAATTGTTGGTACCAAAAATAAAGCAGCGGATTCAGTAGCTCGAGCTGCAATAAAGGCTCGCTGTCATTATGTTAATAAAAAATGGCTCGGCGGTATGTTAACGAATTGGTCCACGACCGAAACACGACTTCATAAGTTTCGGGACTTAAGAATGGAAGGGGGGCTCAATAACCGTCTTCCGAAACGAGATGCAGCTATACTGAAGAGACAATTATCTCACTTGCAAACATATCTGGGTGGGATTAAATATATGACGAGTTTACCTGATATTGTAATCATCGTTGATCAGCAAGAAGAAGACACGGCTCTTCGAGAATGTATCACTTTGGGAATTCCAACGATTTGTTTAATCGATACAAATTGTGACCCCCATCTTGCAGATCTTTCGATTCCAGCGAATGATGATGCTATAGCTTCGATCCGATTAATTCTTAACAAACTAGTATTTGCTATTTGTGAGGGCCGTTCGAGATATATAAAAAAGCCTTGATTAATAATTAATAAAAAATGACTTTTAGACCTCCATAGATTTTTAGAATTGCTTATACGGATCTGGAATGAAAAGGATACAAATCTATGGGTATATTATGTGATTTGTTGGTATACAAAATTTAAAAAAGCGCTGATTGAATCAAAATAATTCCTTTTCAAGTTCTATTTCTGTCAGAGGGCAATATGAGTTCCATCAACACATTCTATGCTATATCCGGTGTGGAAGTAGGCCAACATTTGTATTGGCAAATCGGGGGTTTCCAAGTGCATGCCCAGGTACTTATCACTTCTTGGGTTGTAATTGCTATCTTATTAGGGTCAACCGCTATCGCTATTCGGAATCCACAAACTATCCCGACTAGCAGTCAGAATTTTTTCGAATACATTCTTGAATTCATTCGAGACTTGAGCAAAACTCAGATTGGAGAAGAATACGGTCCTTGGGTTCCTTTTATTGGAACTATGTTTTTATTTATTTTTGTTTCTAATTGGTCCGGAGCTCTTTTACCTTGGAAACTTATAGAGTTACCGCAAGGGGAGTTAGCTGCACCTACGAATGATATAAATACTACTGTTGCTTTAGCTTTACTCACGTCAATAGCATATTTTTATGCGGGTCTTAGCAAAAAGGGATTGGGTTATTTTGGTAAATATATTCAACCAACCCCAATTCTTTTACCTATTAATATCTTAGAAGATTTCACAAAACCTTTATCACTTAGTTTTCGACTTTTCGGGAATATATTAGCTGATGAATTAGTAGTTGTTGTTCTTGTTTCTTTAGTACCTTCAGTGGTTCCTATTCCCGTTATGTTTCTTGGATTATTTACAAGTGGTATTCAAGCTCTTATTTTTGCAACTTTAGCTGCGGCTTATATAGGAGAATCTATGGAAGGGCATCATTAACTTATTTTTTATTTCGAAATAAGAGCTTTTAAGCCTTAGGACACTCTTTCACTCTAAGATAGGAATGATAGAAATAGTAAGTTTACATTATCCAAGACGGGCTTGTATATGTATAATGGATTGGGTCTATATGACCTAAAGATAGATAGAATTTGATTTATTGCTATGAATTTAGACGGGGATTCAAATAGAAATCTTCCCATTTGATCTATGCCTGTGAATTGAATAAGAAACTAAATCAAGCAAAAGAAGGAAGAAGACAAAAAATGGTTCGGGATAAAGTACCGTAGGAAGTAAAGTTGAGGGAATTCAAATCCGAGTTCTTCCTTACTTCGCCCGGATCAATTGTCGCCAGCGAATAATAATAATTAAGTTCTAATTCATTGGTTGCTTGTATCATTAACCATTTCTTTATTTTGGTGTGAGGAACTTCTAATGAATCCACTGATTTCTGCTGCTTCTGTTATTGCTGCTGGATTAGCCGTCGGACTTGCTTCTATTGGACCTGGAGTTGGTCAGGGTACTGCTGCGGGCCAAGCTGTAGAAGGTATTGCGAGACAACCCGAGGCAGAGGGAAAAATAAGAGGGACTTTATTGCTTAGTCTGGCTTTCATGGAAGCTTTAACAATTTATGGACTAGTTGTAGCATTAGCGCTTTTATTTGCAAATCCTTTTGTTTAATATAATCCTAGAAATAGAAAAAATACGTATTTTGTTATTCCCCTAGACTTTCCATCCAAGATTTTACTCCTAGAATTACTTATTCGTTACCACAATAATCAAAATCAACGAACTTAGTTTGAGAGTGTTCGCATAGCAATTCGCCTTTTTCCTGCCCCTTCTTAGTCCACTAGAACTGAAATGTTTCAACAAACTATTTTACAAGTAACATCAGTCCTAGTATCTAATTCGCGTTCATAGTGGAAATTGGAATTAGAAAAGTCAAATCGAGTTCTACCTATAATAGATTTTTGACGCTGGTTATATAATTAATAAATAAAGACAAAAGGGGGGGGGACGAAGTGATATAAAAAGAACTTTTTTATTCTAATTCTTAGGGAGATCGTATGAAAAACGTAACCGATTCTGTCGTTTATTTGGGTCACTGGTCATCCGCCGGGAGTTTCGGATTTAATACCGATATTTTAGCAACAAATCCAATAAATCTAAGTGTAGTACTTGGTGTATTGATCTTTTTTGGAAAGGGAGTGTGTGCGAGTTGTTTATTTCAAAAAAAAGTGCTGGATTCAACCAGCTGCACTTTATTTATAACAAAAAGTGCATAATTCCACGAATTACTTCTGAATAATTTTTAAAATCATATGGAAGAACCATAGCATTTCGTGCGTTTTTGGTAAATCTATTTTGATTCTCTCTGAACCAATAAT